AACGGGAACGTTCCATAAGTCTATTGGAACAGTCTCTCTATCCATGGAATCTCATCCATCATCCATACATAACGAATTGTTATGGTATATTCATACCATAACATAAGAACAATAAGAACTCGAATTCTTATCGATACTGGAACTCAGAGCATAGGAGGGAAAGTCGATTTATGGATGGAATCAAATACGCAGTATTTACAGAAAAGAGCCTTCGTTTATTGGGAAAGAATCAATATACTTCTAATGTCGAATCGGGATTCACTAAGACAGAAATAAAGCATTGGGTCGAACTCTTCTTTGGTGTTAAGGTAGTAGCTGTGAATAGCCATCGACTACCCGGAAAGGGTAGAAGAATGGGACCTATTCTGGGACATACAATGCATTACAGACGTATGATCATTACCCTTCAACCGGGTTATTCTATTCCACTTCTAGATAGAGAAAAGAACTAAAGGAGAATACTTAATAATACGGCGAAACATTTATACAAAACACCTATCCCGAGCACACGCAAGGGAACCGTAGACAGGCAAGTGAAATCCAATCCACGAAATAAATTGATCCATGGACGGCACCGTTGTGGTAAAGGTCGTAATGCCAGAGGAATCATTACCGCAAGGCATAGAGGGGGAGGTCATAAGCGCCTATACCGTAAAATCGATTTTCGACGGAATCAAAAAGACATATCTGGTAGAATCGTAACCATAGAATATGACCCTAATCGAAATGCATACATTTGTCTCATACACTATGGGGATGGTGAGAAGAGATATATTTTACATCCCAGAGGGGCTATAATTGGGGATACTATTGTTTCTGGTACAAAAGTTCCTATATCAATGGGAAATGCCCTACCTTTGAGTGCGGTTTGAACTATTGATTTACGTAATTGGAAGTAACCAATTAGGTTTACGACGAAACCTAGAAATCGATCACTGATCCAATTTGACTACCTCTACGGGATAGACCTCAACAGAAAACTGTTGAGTAACGGCAGCAAGTGATTGAGTTCAGTAGTTCCTCATAGAAAATTATTGACTCTGGAGATATGGTAATATGGAGAAGACAAAATTGTTTGAAGCACGCACAGAACCGGAAGCGCCCCTTGTTTCAAAGAGAGGAGGACGGGTTATTCACATTTAATTTGATGGTCAGAGGCGAATTGAAAGCTAAGCAGTGGTAATTAAGACCTCCGGGTGAAAATAGGGATGTCTCCTACGTTACCCATAATATGTGGAAGTATCGACGTAATTTCATAGAGTCATTCGATCTGAATGCTACATGAAGAACATAAGCCAGATGATGGAACGCGGAGACCTAGGATGTAGAAGATCATAACATGAGCGATTCGGCGGATTTGGATTCCTTTTCTATATATCCACTGATGTGGTACTTCATCATACGATTCATATAAGATTCATCTGTCTAGAGATCGTCATATACATCTAGAAAGCCGTATGCTTTGGAAGAAGCTTGTACAGTTTGGGAAGGGGTTTTTTGAGAAAAAAGAAGAATCTACTTCAACCGATATGCCCTTAGGCACGGCCATACATAACATAGAAATCACACGTGGAAGGGGTGGGCAATTAGCTAGAGCAGCAGGTGCTGTAGCGAAACTGATTGCAAAAGAGGGTAAATTGGCCACTTTAAGATTACCATCTGGGGAGGTCCGTTTGGTATCCCAAAACTGCTTAGCAACAGTCGGACAAGTGGGTAATGTTGGGGTGAACCAAAAAAGTTTGGGTAGAGCCGGATCTAAGTGTTGGCTAGGTAAACGCCCCGTAGTAAGAGGGGTAGTTATGAACCCTGTGGACCACCCCCATGGAGGCGGTGAAGGGAAAGCCCCCATTGGTAGAAAAAAACCCACAACCCCTTGGGGTTATCCTGCGCTTGGAAGAAGAACTAGGAAAAGGAAAAAATATAGTGATAGTTTTATTCTTCGTCGCCGTAAGTAAATACGTAACTAGGAATATGGAAAATTGCATTTTTGGAATTTGCAATAATGCGATGGGCGAACGACGGGAATTGAACCCGCGCATGGTGGATTCACAATCCACTGCCTTGATCCACTTGGCTACATCCGCCCCTTATACAGCTAAAAGCTTTTCTCTTTTTTCCATTCATCATTATTCTATTTATTCTGACCTCCATACCTCGATCGAGATAGTGGACATAGGATGCCACTCTTTAAAAAGAAAAAAGGAGTAATCAGCTGTGACACGAAAAAAAACGAATCCTTTTGTAGCTCGTCATTTATTGGCAAAAATCGAAAAGATCAATATGAAGGAGGAGAAAGAAACAATAGTAACGTGGTCCCGGGCATCTAGCATTCTACCCGCAATGGTTGGCCATACAATCGCGATTCATAATGGAAAGGAACATATACCTATTTACATAACAAATCCGATGGTAGGTCGCAAATTGGGGGAATTCGTGCCTACTCGGCATTTCACGAGTTATGAAAGTGCGAGAAAGGATACTAAATCTCGCCGTTAACTGAATTCAGAATAGAAAGATTCAGAATAAACCCAGAATTTTAGATCAAATTAAAGTAAAGGTAATCGGGTAATAACCTTATTTATGACAAGTTTCAAATTGGTAAAGTATACCCCTAGGATAAAGAAAAAGAAGAACGAGCTAAGGAAACTCGCAAGAAAAGTTGCAACCGATCGTCTACTTAAGTTCGAACGGGTTTTCAAAGCTCAAAAACGCATAAATATGTCTGTTTTCAAAGCACAAAGAGTTCTTGATGAGATTCGCTGGCGTTACTACGAGGAAACCATTATGATACTGAACCTCATGCCTTATCGAACATCTTATCCCATCTTAAAGTTGGTTTATTCGGCAGCAGCAAATGCTACTCATTATAGGAATTTCGACAAAGCAAGTTTATTCATCACTAAAGCCGAAGTTAGTAGAAGTACTATTATGAAAAAATTCAGACCTCGGGCTCGAGGACGCGGTTATCCTATAAAAAAAACCATGTGTCATATAACAATTGTACTAAATATAGTAAAGAAATCGAAAAAATCTTTAGATTAATCTAAGATTTCGATTCCCAATAAAAAAAAATAGAATAGAAAAATATGGGACAAAAAATAAATCCACTCGGTTTCAGACTTGGTACAACCCAAAATCACCATTCCTTTTGGTTCGCACAACCAAAAAATTATTCTGAAGGTCTACAGGAAGATAAAAAAATACGGAATTGTATCAAGAACTATATACAAAAGAATAGGAAAAAAGGCTCGAATAGAAAAATAGAATCAGACTCAAGTTCCGAAGTAATTACACATATAGAAATTCAAAAAGAAATTGACACAACCCACGTCATAATCCATATCGGATTCCCCAATTTATTAAAAAAAAAGGGAGCAATCGAAGAATTAGAGAAAGATCTCCAAAAGGAAGTGAATTCTGTAAACCAGAGACTTAATATTGCTATTGAAAAAGTTAAAGAACCTTATAGACAACCTAACATTCTTGCAGAATATATAGCTTTCCAATTAAAAAATAGAGTTTCATTCCGAAAGGCAATGAAAAAAGCCATTGAATTAACTAAAAAAGCAGATATAAAGGGAGTAAAAATCCAAATTGCGGGTCGTCTAGCAGGGAAAGAAATTGCACGTGCCGAATGCATCAAAAAGGGTGGACTTCCCCTTCAAACAATTCGCGCTAAAATAGATTATTGCTGCTATCCAATTCGAACTATCTATGGAGTATTAGGTGTAAAAATTTGGATATTCGTAGAAGAAGAATAACTAACCTTGTCTTCCCATTCTACCCTGTGATAGAATAAAAAAGAAAAGAACCTTATTTATCCCGAAATCCCTGAAAAAAAAAAGAAGAAATTATATCTCTTTCTATAAGATTTAATGAAAATTTCTAAATCTTTTAATATAATTGCTATGCTTAGTGTGTGACTCGTTAGTTTTTTCTTTAGGGCCAAAAAAGGGGTTCGAAGAAATTGACCGAACCCTACTAAAAATAGAAAAAACTTAGTAATTCTATAAAATTAACTAAATAACCAACCTATCGCTTCGTATTATCAAGATCCTAACTAAGAAACAGTCACTATGTGAATAAATACATCGATCATAAATGAGGGGATCTATCATATAGTTGTAGCAACTGCATTTTTTTCTCTAAAAAAGAAACAGGATTATAGGTTGTGAAGCAAAACTAAAAGGATGTGGATAAAAGGAGGGATGATAGATAGAAGGAAAAAGAATAAGAAAGATATAGGATTCCGATGTGTATGGTCTATGGATTACACCATAAAAGGCAATGTGATAAAGCACGATATATTAAAATAATAAAAATAAGAGAGAATTCGAAATCGTAACTTGAAACAAAAAATACAAATTAAAAGCAATAATAAGGAGTAGCCCGTGTTAATAAAACTGAGAAAATTGACTCGGAAAGAAATTTTTTGGAAGCTCCATTGCAGGATTCAAACCTAACCATTAAAGGAGAAGCTGTGGGAACGACAAAACCTATGACTGGATAGGATTTTATTGAAAAGAATCCTAATACTTCATTGGGTGGGATGGCGGAACAAACCAAAAAAATTGCTTTATTTGGTAAGTTAGAAATTAACAAATAAGACAGGAAAGAGTAAAAATTCGCCCGCGAAATCTTTATTGCATTAGAATACTTTACCACGATTCAATAAGAGTAAAAATAAGGGAATTCCTTAGAAAAAGAAGGATTACATTATATCCAAATATAGAATTTGAATATATTATAGATCTTCTTTCTTAACTATATATTTTTCTATTATATATTGATGTGTATCTATCCGTAATATCTTTGAATATTTATTAGGAATTAGAGAAATTTGCATGCTTTCTCATTTTATTCGCGAGGAGCTGGATGAGAAGAAACTCTCATGTCCAGTTTTGCAGTAGAGATGGAACTAAGAAAGAACCATCGACTATAACCCCAAAAGAACTAGATTTCGTAAACAACATAGAGGAAGAATGAAGGGAAAATCCCATCGAGGCAATCGTATTTGTTTCGGTAGATACGCTCTTCAAGTACTTGAACCCGCTTGGATCACAGCGAGACAGATAGAAGCAGGGCGAAGAGCAATGACACGATATGCACGTCGTGGTGGAAAACTATGGGTACGTATATTTCCCGACAAACCAGTTACAATAAGACCCACAGAAACACGTATGGGCTCTGGAAAGGGATCCCCCGAATATTGGGTAGCCGTTGTTAAACCGGGTCGAATACTTTATGAAATGAGCGGAGTATCCGAAACTGTAGCTAGAGCAGCTATGGAAATAGCTGCCAGTAAAATGCCCATACGAAGTCAATTTCTTCGATTAGGGATATCGAACCCCCAAAAAGAGTATTGAAAACCCAGATTTGTCCTTCTATAAATAGATAGACAATATGGATTTCCTCCTTTTGCATTGAAATAATAAATTGAAATCCAAATAATATGATTCAACCTCAGACCCTTTTAAATGTAGCAGATAACAGTGGAGCCCGAAAATTGATGTGTATTCGAGTCATAGGAGCTGCTGGTAATCAGCGATATGCTCGTATTGGTGATGTTATTGTTGCTGTAATCAAAGACGCAGTGCCCCAAATGCCTCTAGAAAGATCTGAAGTAATTCGAGCTGTAATTGTACGTACATGTAAAGAATTCAAATGCGAAGACGGTATAATAATACGCTATGATGACAACGCAGCAGTTATCATTGATCAAAAAGGAAATCCAAAAGGAACTCGAGTTTTTGGCGCGATTGCCGAAGAATTGAGAGAATTGAATTTTACTAAAATAGTTTCATTAGCTCCTGAAGTATTATAAATACTAGTAGACGAGATATAGATCAAAGAAAAATTAGTAGATTATTTCTCACGTATATGCTTTAAAATACAAAATTAAAGGAAAAATAAAAACATGCTCATTATAGAAAAATAAGGAGGAACCTAGAATTAGAGTCTTATGGGCAAGGACACTATTGCTGATTTACTAACTTCTATAAGAAACGCGGACATGAATAAAAAAGGAACTGTTCGAGTAGTATCTACAAATATTACCGAAAACATTGTTAAAATACTTCTACGAGAGGGTTTTATTGAAAGTGTTCGAAGACATCAGGAAAATAAGAGATATTTCTTGGTTTCAACTTTGCGGCATCAAAAGAGAAAGACTAGAAAAGGAATATATAGAACTAGAACCCTTTTAAAGCGTATCAGCCGACCTGGCTTACGAATTTATGCTAACTATCAAGGAATTCCTAAGGTTTTGGGCGGAATGGGAATTGCTATTCTTTCTACTTCTAGAGGTATAATAACAGATCGAGAAGCTCGACTAAAGAGAATCGGGGGAGAAGTCTTATGTTATATATGGTAATGGCCTCGCCTATAGTGCACGAATTCTATCTCGAACCTCCTATTTTGGAAATAAAAATCAAAAAATAGGAGAAAAAAAAAATATGACAGAAAAAAAAAATAGGAGAGAAAAAAAAAAACCGAGAGAAGCAAAAGTCACTTTCGAAGGTTTAGTTACGGAAGCCCTACCCAACGGAATGTTCCGCGTTCGCCTAGAAAATGACACCATCATCCTGGGCTATATTTCAGGAAAAATCCGGTCCAGTTCTATACGAATACTTATGGGGGATAGGGTCAAAATTGAAGTAAGTCGTTATGATTCAAGCAAGGGACGTATAATTTTTAGACTTCCCCATAAAGATTCGAAGCGTAACGAAAACTCAAAGGATACGGAAGATTTGAAGGATACGAAAGATTCAAAGAATTAGGTTTTTCTAGGGTAATAAATTCCAAGTTTCAAAATTTAAATGAAGAGACTTATTTTTTCCAAAAGAGTGGATTCATAAAAGGAGTACCTAAATATGAAAATACGAGCTTCCGTCCGCAAAATTTGTACAAAATGTCGCCTGATTCATAGGCGTGGGCGAATTAGAGTCATTTGTTCCAATCCGAAGCATAAACAAAGACAGGGGTAATCCTTCGAAAAAGAAGCTTTCCCCTCTAAAAAGTCAAAATAAAGTACCCACGGAAATGTCCAAATTCAAAATAAAAAAATTCAAGTAAAGAATATGAAACGGATATCTTTGTATCTTTTTTTCTTTTTGTGATTTCCAATTCATATTTATGAGATAATAAAATATGACAAAAGCTATGCCAAAAATAGGTTCAGGTTCACGTAAGAGAATACGTATTGGTTCGCGTAGGAATACCCGTTTTAGTTTACGGAAGAGTGCGCGTAGAATAACAAAAGGGGTTATTCATGTTCAAGCCAGTTTCAACAATACCATTATAACTGTTACAGACCCGCAAGGTCGGGTGGTTTTCTGGTCCTCCGCAGGTACTTGTGGATTCAAAAGCTCAAGAAAAGCATCACCCTATGCGGGTCAAAGAACAGCAGTAGATGCTATTCGTACAGTGGGCTTGCAACGAGCAGAAGTTATGGTAAAAGGTGCTGGTAGCGGAAGAGATGCCGCATTACGAGCCATTGCAAAAAGTGGTGTACGGTTAAGTTGTATACGCGATGTAACACCTATGCCGCATAATGGGTGTCGACCTCCTAAAAAAAGACGTCTGTAAAAGAAATCAACCGCTTTCAAGAGAAATAAACGATTCACCGATCAAATAAGAATACTAGTCTATTATGGTTCGAGAGGAGGTAACAGCATCCAACCAAACACTACAGTGGAAGTGTGTTGAATCAAGAGTAGATAGTAAGCGTCTTTATTATGGCCGTTTCATTCTGTCCCCGCTTAGAAAAGGTCAAGCGGATACTGTCGGTATTGCCTTGCGAAGAGCTTTACTTGGAGAAATAGAAGGAACATGTATCACACGCGCAAAATTTGGGAACGTGCCACACGAATATTCTACAATAGTGGGTATTGAAGAATCCATACAAGAAATTTTACTAAATTTGAAAGAAATTGTATTGAAAAGTAATCTCTATGGAGTTAGAGACGCATCAATTTGTGTCAAAGGTCCTAGATACATAACAGCTCAAGATATAATCTTACCGCCTTCCGTAGAAATCGTTGATACGACACAACCTATAGCTAACTTGAGAGAGCCCCTAGATTTCTGTATTGAGTTACAGATCAAGCGAGATCGCGGATATCATACGGAACTAAGAAAGAACTCTCAAGATGGAAGTTATCCTATAGATGCTGTATCCATGCCTGTTCGAAATGTAAATTATAGTATTTTTTCTTGTGGGAATGGAAATGAAAAACACGAGATGCTTTTTCTAGAAATATGGACGAATGGCAGTTTAACCCCTAAAGAAGCACTTTATGAAGCTTCTCGTAATTTGATTGATTTATTTTTTCCTTTTCTACACGTGGAGGGGGGGGGCACTAGTTTCGACCAAAATAAAAACAGATTTACTCCACCCCTTTTAACCTTTCAAAAAAGATTCACTAATCTAAAGAAAAACAAAAAAGGAATTCCATTGAATTGTATTTTTATTGATCAATTAGAATTGCCTTCTAGAACGTATAATTGTCTCAAAAGGACCAATATACATACACTATTGGACCTTTTGAGTAAGACTGAAGAGGATCTTATGAGAATTAACAGTTTTCGTATGGAGGATGAAAAGCTTATATGGGACACTCTAGAGAAGCATCTCTCAATGGATTTACCTAAGAACAAGTTCTCGCTTTAAATCCATTGCAATTTTTTCCTCTTTTTTTATAGAGTTAGAATAAAAATATAGAGTTAGAATAAAAAGAAAACCATTTTGTATCTTTAGCACAATCTATATTTTTGCGAAATGGATCATAATAAAATAGATTTTAGGTATCTAGGGAAGATTCACTTGGAAGTAACTGTTTCCTAGATACCCATGCAGGAGATTTCACCGTTGAATGAATCAGAATCAACCCGAAAAATCCCTAAAAAAGACCTAAAGTTAAGGATTTCTCAATGGGTAATGTTGCTCCGATACCTAACCAAAGAGCTACTGCAGTACCGATTAAAAAAACGGTCGTAGCTACTGGGCGACGAAATGGATTTTGGAATTTATTGACATTCTCTAAAAAGGGTACTGTCAATAAGCCTGTTGGCACAGAAACCATTAAGAGAACGCCCAATAACTTATTGGGTACTGTACGGAGTATTTGAAATACGGGAAAGAAGTACCACTCTGGTAATATTTCCAGGGGTGTTGCAAAAGGGTCCGCCGGTTCACCAATCATTGACGGCTCGAGAACCGCTAAACCTACATTGCATGCAATAGTACCTAGAATTACTACTGGAAAAATGTATAAAAGATCGTTGGGCCACGCGGGTTCCCCGTAATAATTATGTCCCATCCCTTTAGCTAATTTTGCTCTTAATACAGGATCATTTAAGTCCGGTTTCTTTGTTATTGGGATAGGTGAATTCTTTAGGATCCATCCCCCAAAGGAACCGGACGTGAGAATTTTTCATCATCCGGCTCGAGCAAGAATGAAAGAAATAAGACTGCGGAAGATCCACAATAGAATAGGTTATATAATGACTCAAGGTAAGAAAAGCTTTATCAGATTATCTTTTCCGAAGTTGCGCTTATAATTACTATCCTATTCTTATGTGTAAATGCTCAATATCCAAGTGGGCTTACAAATTTGATCATGATCAATCGCTTTGTGGATTGTCTCTTAATTAGTTGGTGTTTATCCCCTCAATATCGTAAGTTTCTTACGTCCAAACAAAGTATTTACTTGTTACTAATAAAAAATATAAAAGTTTAGCCTATGCTCTTCCTTAGATCCCCTCTTTTACTCCGATAGTATTGCCGATCGAAATCAATGCAAAGAAAATGAATGCATTTCCATACTATAATAAAAAGTAAGTGTAATAAATATAGAATTGGATCATATCACAGGACTTATTCCATTTATACTCTACAGGATCTTACGGAGCCTGTTCATGGATGACATGGTTGGGGTATGATCATAGAAAATATTCTCCTCGAGTGAACCAGCCTATCCTTCCTAGATGGGAGACTTACGTGTTGATTGGATGCGGAGACACCTTTGGTCGTGAATTCTAATGTGGCAGATCCAATTCTTTATCTGCATGGCCAAATCAATAATTCAAGTCACACACTCCCATAATCCGTCTTTTTTTCTTTCGTAAAATTCGCTTCAACTATTTGTATCCAAATACTTTGGAGTTGAAGATAAGTATCCAAATGACATGTCTTATTTTACAATAACCCATGTTTGTAGCAATGAAATACCACAACCTACCCGATATGATATATGAGAATTAGAATTCTCTATGATATGCTTTCCCTATAAAGGACCCGAAATACCTTGCTTACGTATCATTGGAAAGTGCATTAACATAAATACGGCAGTAAGCAGAGGCAGTACAAAGGTATGTAAACTATAAAAACGAGTCAAAGTGGATTGGCCCACACTAGCACTTCCGCGTAATAACTCCACTAAAGGGGATCCTATTACCGGAATCGCTTCAGGTACACCTGTCACAATTTTGACTGCCCAATAACCAATTTGATCCCAAGGCAAAGAATAACCAGTTACACCAAATGATGCAGTCAATACAGCCAAAACCACACCCGTGACCCAAGTTAATTCACGGGGTTTTTTAAATCCACCTGTAAGATATACACGAAATACGTGCAGGATCATCATTAGAACCATCATACTTGCTGACCATCGATGAACTGATCGGATTAACCAACCAAAGTTGGCCTCTGTCATTATATATTGAACAGAGGAAAAAGCCTCTGTAACCGTTGGCCGGTAGTAAAAAGTCATAGCAAAACCAGTAGCAACTTGTACTAGAAAACAAGTAAGTGTAATTCCCCCTAAACAATAAAATATGTTGACATGAGGAGGAACATATTTACTAGTTATATCATCCGCAATTGCCTGAATTTCAAGACGTTCCTCAAACCAATCATATACTTTATTGAGATAGGTAACTAGTCCGACCTCCCCCCTCTGAGAACCGTATATGAAAATTTCATTTCGTACGGCTCAAGCAGAAACACACAAATTTTCAACGGATATTAAAAAACTTCATCAGCTACGGCATTGGATCGATTTGCCTTGAAGATATGAAATAAGAAAAATCCAGAATTTCTTCTTTGTGATGATAATGCCAAAAAATCTCAAGTTGGCTCATCTGTCTTTCTTTCCCTTATGTTGATTGTTAGAGGCCTCTTGACTTTTCTCGTCCCTATTTTTTATTTATCCAAATCAAAATTTCTAGTAGTTTTCTGATAGAAATTATCTTGTTGCGATCCTATGAATCAGTTCAATTAAAATAAAACCTTAGATTCATACTAGAGCCACGATGATGGAGTCTCAAGCTAAACAAAAGGCAAGGGTTCTTCGAATAAAAACCGCTTGATGATCATTTATTGAATCGGTGTAATGACTAGACAAAATCGAGAAAAAAAAAGTTATCTTTTGGGTAAACAAAATTGGATTGGAAGGAAGAAAATTTCTTTTTTTATTAAGAACTACCTGGATTTTTTTTTTCAGTCTGGTTGCGAGGTCTAAATAGTTAGTATGAATCATAGTTCTTTTTTTTTTCTTGATCCGCTTTATGTATTTCGTGTTCCAGATACTAGAATAAATAATATCTGACGAATTAGAATCATCTTGATACAGATAACAGGCCCTTTCTATGTATTCTCAATAGGATCAATTCTAACAAGTCACACACTCATATTCCAGAGATACCGAAACAAAAAATCCACGGTCGAACTGCCAGAATGGCTAGAAATGCGCAGCTTAAAATAGAAAGGCGTTGTTTTAGTTAGTAGAAACCTAATTCATTAAAATTCCGTCCAGTAAAACAGAAGAATTATAAATTTCTAAAATGATAGATAGGAATATCGCGAATAAAGCCATTGCGACCCCCATAAGAGGAGTAGTTCCCCAGCCTGGAGCTACTTTCCCATATTCTGAATTCAAGGGTTTCAATAAACCACCTGCGCCAGTTCGTTTTGGCCTAGCTCTAGAACTATCTTCAACGGTTTGTGTAACCATAAATTCTATTTAATCATTGGTGTTGACTTTGTATACTATTCCATTGTAGTTGTAAATACACGATCTTTTCATAGATCCATTGTAATCTTGAAATTCTACAAAAAAAAAATGGAAACAGCAACTTTAGTCGCCATCTCCATATCTGGTTTACTTGTAAGCTTTACTGGGTATGCCCTATATACCGCGTTTGGGCAACCCTCTCAACAATTAAGAGATCCATTCGAAGAACACGGGGACTAATTGAAGTAATAAGTCTCCCCGTCTGGGAGACTTATTACTTCAATTAAATTATTTCATTTTTTAGTCGGAACCTTAGGTGCTTCTCGGAAGAAAATAGCGAAAAAAATGATCCCTAAAGTCGAAACTAAAAGGAACGTATAAACCAATGCTTCCATAGATTCGATCGTGGTTTATTTACAATTATAACTTCCACACCTATTCACTTGTCATTTGGGATCATTTCCCATATAAAAAAAGAAAAAGAGTCAAGTCAAAGAAAGGACAGGAGAAGTTTCCTATGTCAAATCAAAAAAGAGAGGTGAAAGATACCATAGCAATGTGGTATCAAGCTGTCTGTCTCCTTGTAGTTGGATCTCCAACTTTTTGGAATGTTCCAAATTCTACTTGAGCATCCAAGTCTGGATCAATACCAGCAAAAACATCTCGGAACAAGGTTCGAGCGCCATGCCAAATGTGTCCGAAAAAGAAGAGCAAAGCAAAGGTAGCATGACCAAAAGTGAACCAACCCCTTGGACTGCTCCGAAAAACACCATCTGATTTCAAAGTAGCTCGATCTAATTCAAAAATTTCCCCTAATTGGGCACGCCTCGCATATTTTTTTACAGTAGCAGGATCAGAATAACTTACTCCATTAAGTTCGCCACCATAGAACTCGACTGTTACGCCTACTTGTTCAACGCTATATTTAGATTCTGCTCTTCTAAAAGGAACGTCCGCTCTCACAATTCCCTCTTCATCTACCAAAACTACCGGAAATGTTTCAAAAAAAGTAGGCATACGACGTACAAAAAGCTCGCGTCCTTCTTTATCTCTAAAGACGGGATGTCCTAACCATCCAATAGCTATTCCATCCCCATTGTCCATTGAGCCTGCTCTGAATAATCCCCCTTTTGCGGGATTATTACCAATATAATCATAAAAAGCTAATTTTTCGGGAATTTTAGACCAAGCTTCTGATAGACTAAGATTTTCAGCTAACGCATCGCTAACTCTTCGATATATTTCTTGCTGAAAGTATCCCTGATCCCACTGATAACGAGTAGGCCCGAATAATTCGATTGGGGTAGTTGCTGACCCATACCACATAGTTCCGGCAACTACGAAAGCTGCAAAAAAAACAGCAGCAATACTACTGGAAAGTACAGTTTCAATATTGCCCATACGTAATCCTTTATATAGACGTTGAGGCGGACGGACACTAAGATGGAATAGGCCCGCTAATATGCCCAAAGTACCCGCAGCAATATGATGCGAAGCTATTCCTCCCGGAACGAAAGGGTCAAAACCTTCTGCGCCCCACGCAGGATTTACAGCTTGTACTTTTCCAGTTAGTCCATAAGGATCGGACACCCATATCCCAGGACCATACAAACCCGTTACATGAAATGCACCAAAGCCAAAACAAGCCACCCCTGCAAGAAATAAATGAATTCCAAAGATCTTCGGTAAATCCAAAGAGGGTTTTCCCGTCCGCTCATCAAGGAATAGTTCTAGGTCCCAATATACCCAATGCCAGATAGCTGCCAAGAAACACAAGCCAGAAAACACAATATGCGCAGTTGCCACACCTTCATAACTCCAAATACCCGGATTCGTTGTAGTTCCTCCTGAAATAGTCCAACCACCCCACGAATTGGTTACTCCTAAACGAGTCATGAAGGGGATGACAAACATACCTTGTCTCCACATTGGATCCAGAACAGGATCTGAGGGATCAAAAACCGCTAATTCGTATAAAGCCATCGAGCCGGCCCAGCCAGAAACTAGAGCTGTGTGCATTATATGCACCGCAAGCAATCGACCCGGATCATTCAATACGACAGTATGAACACGATACCAAGGCAAACCCATCGAAATACCCCTTTAGCAAAGAAAAATAGACACGATGTCGTTTTATTTTATCGCATTGGAAAAGACTATCCATATCCCTTCTAAGGGATTCTGTGTCAGAAAGCACGAATATTTATTTCATTTCATTAAAAATAAGAAGCCATTTCTATTTGATTTCTATTTGTAAGAAGAAAGCGAAGCAGATCTATTCTATACTCGATAAGTGCCAATATGCAATGGGTAGCTTGGGCTACTTGGAAAAACCTAGAATAGATCCCTAATCCGTCTTTGTTTATCATTCAAATCAAAAATGCCTTTTTCTTTATTCAATCTGTTTTACCTTCCTTATATGTATCATTTTTCAATCTATGTATTAATATAATCTATAGTATTCTTATAGAATAAGAAAAAATAAAAATACTAAACTGCGGATTCTTTCTTTCTCCTCCATTCTTACGTTTCCATATTAAAGTGTAGTTTTGTTACTTAAATTTATTAATATTAATCTAATATGCCGATTGGTGTTCCAAAAGTACCTTACCGGATTCCCGGAGATGAAGAAGCGACTTGGGTTGACTTATACAATGTTATGTATCGAGAAAGAACACTTTTTTTAGGTCAAGAGATTCGTTGCGAGATCACGAATCATATTACGGGTCTCATGGTATATCTCAGTATAGAAGATGGAATTCGCGATATTTTTTTGTTTATAAACTCTCCCGGCGGATGGCTAATCTCAGGAATGGCAATTTTTGATACGATGCAAACGGTGACACCAGACATATATACAATATGCCTTGGAATAGCTGCATCCATGGCCTCCTTTATTCTGCTTGGAGGAGAACCCACCAAGCGTATAGCATTCCCTCACGCTAGGATTATGCTTCACCAACCCGCTAGTGCTTATTATCGGGCAAGGACACCTGAATTTTTACTAGAAGTGGAAGAATTACACAAAGTTCGCGAAATGATCACAAGGGTTTATGCACTAAGAACAGGCAAGCCTTTTTGGGTTGTATCCGAAGACATGGAAAGGGATGTTTTCATGTCAGCAGACGAAGCAAAAGCTTATGGACTTGTCGATATTGTAGGGGATGAAATGATTGACGAGCACTGCGATACCGACCCAGTGCGGTTTCCAGAAATGTTTAAGGATTGGTAGGGGCTGGATTTCTTGTAAATTTATTTCAAACCTAAATTCGGGTTTTATGCGATTTTATAGAAAATAGAAATACTTCATGATGATGAATCCGCGGGTTAAGATCGATCTAAACCAATCCATTTTTTTCTATATACATACGACATGCCGACAGTTAAACAACTTATTAGAAATGCAAGACAGCCAATACAAAATGCTAGAAAAACGCCCGCGCTTAAGGGGTGCCCTCAGCGTCGAGGAACATGTGCTAGGGTGTATGTGCGACTCGTTCAGATCATGAGTTCAAACAAATAAGACAATTTTGGAAGTATCCATGATCAGTACCAATGAATAGGGTAGAGCTTCTCTATCCTAGATTTCTATGGTATATGGAATTTATGGTTTTCTTTGGTGCAAATCCAATCATCTAGATTGGAATTAGAAGAAGCAATTCCCCCATTGGTAGCAAATGGTTATCTATTAAGCGGAGGAAATAGTAATAAAAAGAAAAAGACTTATGCTCCTTTATCTTAAAAGAACGGACTAAAGGGTCAGCTATTAAGCCAACTTTCATAATTAAATACCGTCACTGTATGAATAACTCTTATTGTGAAAAGAGCTATTTACTCTATAATGGATAGGTAGAGCCAAAGAATGTGAACTATACAAGTTCACAATACCTTTTGATGAAATGAAAGAGAGGGCTCCGGTGTATAGGGAGGGCCTCGCCGTTTAAAAGGAAACCATAGAAACGATGGAACCCACTGTTTTTTTAGTATGGTTAGAATTTGTTATTTCTATGCGAAATAACTGAAGGGAATAGAATAAAAAATCGTGGTTGGGAAGGTTATAGTAGCAAAAGCCGTTGGAATTAATATTTTATATATCGGAATAATCCGTTTTGTTATTAATGGGAAAAGGGACGGTTAAAACAAGAGAAATCGTTAGTTATTCATTAAGGTTAATTTGATTCAATGACCAGAGTTCCGCGAGGATATATAGCTCGGAGACGACGAACAAAAATGCGTTCATTTGCCTCAAACTTTAGAGGTGCTCATTTAAGACTTAATCGAATGATTACTCAACAAGTAAGAAGAGCTTTTTTTTCTTCTCATCGAGATAGAGGCAGGCAAAAGAGGGATTTTCGTCGTTTGTGGATCACTCGGATAAACGCGGCAACACGGATATATAAAGTATTCGATAGTTATAGTTTCGATAGTTATAGTAAATTAATACACAATCTGTATAAGAAGGAATTGATTCTTAATCGTAAAATGCTTGCACAAGTAGCTGTATCAAATCCAAATAATCTTTACACGATTTCTAATAAAATAAAAACCATCAATTAAAGGGAGAAAAAAGTAATATACAGGAATAATTAAAAACGAATTCCCGGAGAAGGAACTCCGGGAAGATACAATAAATTAAGATTACCAAGAATCAAAACAGGATTACCTTATATAATATGAGTCTTACCTTTTTGAATAAAACATCAACAATCGGAACTTCAGTTTCGATTGTTGTTTCTTAAATTCTGGTTGGAGTTTCTTAAGTTTCGATTGGAATTGGACTTTTGTGTTAATTGAGGAATATGTCTATTTTTTCTGTTTCTAGGGCCAGTAATTATTGAAATTGACTGGGCTTGAAATTGCTTCTCATTTTCATAGTTACGAAATGGTAAGAAAGATAAAATACGAGCCTGTTTTATAGCAAGAGTAATTAATCGTTGTTGTTTCAAGGTTAATCTATTTATTCGTCTGGATAATATTTTTCCTTGTTCACTAATAAATCGATTAATTAAACTCATGTTTCTATAATCAATTCGATCCCCCGGGCCAATTCGAGAACGCTTACGAAAAGGTTGTTTAGATTTACGAAAAGGTTGTTTGGATTTACGAAAGGGTTGTTTGGATTTACGAAAGGGTTGCTTAGATTTACGAAAGGGTTGTTTAGATATATACATGATTTATTCCTTATTTTATTTGAAAATTGGCAAAAAAGGATTTCTTTATTTTATTAATTCTGGATCCAGAAGTAAGTAGCCTTTCTTTGGTCCATATATTATTATATTCATATACTAAATATATAAATATACTAAATATATATAAATTAAATAAAAATCCTCTATACATATGAAATAATATCTACCTAAAACCAGATGAGTTGATTTTTATTTTGTTTTCTATCTATGTTCTATATATTAAATAAGAAGTTCTTACTCTTTTTGTTCTTTGGAACAATCGAGCACACGATGCTCCTATTTCTTTATTTCGTTATGAGTCGTATGCTTGCGACAATAACGACAAAATTTTCTTAATTCTAATTGTCCGGGTGTATTGTGACGATTCTTTTGAGTACTATATCTAGAAATTCCCGTCGATTCCTTATTGGTACCCTTTCGAACACAACTGATACATTCCAAAATAACTCCGATTCTAGCATCTTTGTCCTTGGCCATGAACCTCCTTTCCTTTTTGGATCGACTTAACTTAATTCTTATATCTATTCCTTTATTCTTCTATTTTGGATCCGAAGAAGAGAAATAAAATCCATAGAAGTTTCTAACTAAAAATGTAATTTCTAATTCTAAATATTTTGTTGTAATTCTTCGAATTCTCTAACGAATTCAATAGAATAAAAAATAGAGAAATAATTAAAAAATACAATCCTTGTCGAATTAGCAAGGATTTTGCTTCGAAATCCTTTCATTTAAGTAGCAACCCCAGTCCTAGCCTCTTTCTATGCTCTGATTTGTTGTGAGGCCTGACTTAACTTGGATACCCTTTTTAATTAAATTTGTGTTTTCTAAAAAGGGATTTACCGAATTTTTCATGACCCTGAGGTTCGACCCAATCCATCTTTTCTTTCTTTTTGCTTCGTATACTAAAAAAGGACTGAAGGAATATTTTCGTCATGTGAAATTCTATCTCTCGCATAGGAATAACTAGAATGAAAAAAAAGGGAATGACAAAGCATCTGGGAATAAACGATTAATTTCTATCAATAAACCCGCTAAAGCGCCAAACCATAGAGTACTTAGCACGGGTGCTACAGAGAGATATGTTTTTATATCCCGCATTGAAAATCCTCCTTCCTTATTGGAATACATATATGATCAGATACTTTTGCCCAAGATAGTTTGTATTTCTTAAATTCGTAACTAAAAAAACAAATACAATATTATATATATAAAATGAACCATATAGACGAAATTTTCCTATACCTAAAAAAGATGACCCTTCCTCCTATACATTACTAAAGAATAGTAATCTTTCTTTTATAGGTGAAATTCGATTGGATTTTAGATGTATACCCTTCCTTGATTATATGAGACCAAAAACAAGAAATGACAAGAAAGTTCTATATAGAAAAAGAAATAGAAGAAAATTACAATGTGGAAAACAAGAAAGGAATTGTGTACAATGGCATTGTACAACAATTTGGAAAAGGGATGTAGCGCAGCTTGGTAGCGCGTTTGTTTTGGGTACAAAATGTCACAGGTTCAAATCCTGTCATCCCTACCTATTCCTTCTCTCTTCTTTATGGGCAATATCGGGGAGATCGATTAAAGTGGGTATAACTTGAATTTGTGAATACTATACGTAACGTACGTGAAACACGTTAGGAATTTTCTTTTTGAAAGCGCTCTTAGTTCAGTTTGGTAGAACGCGGGTCTCCAAAACCCGATGCCGTAGGTTCAAATCCTACAGAGCGTGATTCCATCTGTTTTATGCCGAAACAGAGTAAAATAACTTAAAAAAAAAAACAAAGTCGAATTGCAACTCCACTTTGACCTCCCCTCTGGTCTGGAGGAGGTCAATCAAAAAAGAAATGTTACTCAATCAAAGATCCAACTGATCCCCACGCCTGTATTGCAAATACGCAGTCACGAATAATCCCGCTAAAGTAATAGGAATTAGGCCTAAGACGATTCCAAAAAGAAAAACTTCAATCATTTCTATTTGTTCGAGGGGTTCAAAAAAAAGAGGTACGATCTATCTCTAAATAATAGTCTAAATTATCCACGAATCTCAATGACCAAGAAAAGGATTGGTGATTAGTGCGGAAAAGAGTTCTAGAATACTAGGAATACAAAAGATTTTTCTTTTCTTCTTTTCTGACTTATTCATTCAATTCATTTCAAATAAGACGTATCAAATAAGACCTATCCTGTTCAAGCCAATAAATAGAGCTGGAGTTATAGTTAAAGCAGCCAGTAGAAAACCGAAATAACTAGTTATAGTAAGCATGAAGGGGTTAAATTCCATTTATTTTTTCACTACACTACATATGTTGATAAAGCACTTACCTAAGTTATGGAAAATTTCGAATTCATCGGTTATTTTAGATAATACTAAAAAACAAGATAGAGTGAGATACAAAAGTATAAAAGAAAATCGATTCATCAGATGGGACATGAATCCCTAATTCCGAATCAAAAGATTTGTTGTGGAATCTATCAGGTAAGTAAAATAATAATATTAAGAACTAGATCATCTAACCCCGTTGAAAAATAAAATTGGATTTTTTTGGGGGGTCGAGTGAAAGAGAAATAAAGAATGGAATTTCAAAAAACTCTTTCTATTTCGGATTATTTAGTTTTCAATAGGATTTAATCCTCTTTTTGGAGTAAACGGTCGAATATTCCCCTATTCCTTCTTATTTTAACTCATTGTATTCCATATAGAATAAGACGAGAAGAAAAGCATTCCACGACCCCCAAACGCCCCTGAAAAAGGGAAAGCTCTTCCTTGAATTTACTTTATTTTTCTTTT